GTAAATAAGAAGATTGTTTACGAATAAAAACTAATAAGAATTCCCATTCAAATACATAAGAATTGTATAGGAACCGAAATAATCTTTTATTTTCTTTTGAAAAAACGTAAATAGATTTCTTCTGAGTAATGAGAAGACTATTCAAATTATGATATTCGTGAAGAAAGAACCGCAATAAATGTAAAAAAGGAACATCTTGAATCCAGCATTGAAGAATTTGAACCAAGATTTCCATATGTATGGGATGAGGTATTAATATATCTGAGACATAATTTAAATGTGATAATTTGTCCTCTAAAAAGGGAAAAATTGAATGAATTGATCGTAAATTATGATATTTTGGTATTTCTTTTTCTTCGAAATAAGATACTAATCGCAACGAGAATGGAATTTCTACAATAATTGCAAAACTTTCTGATATCATTTGAGAATAAAAATGAGAAAAAAAAAAATTATTGTGGTTGTATCCAACGAATCGATTTTGATTAGAATCATTAACCAAAGAAATCAAAAAATTCTGTTGAAAGATTCGAGTAATTAAACGTTTTACAAGTACTAAACTAGATTTATTGTCATAACCAAAAACTTCTACAGGTTCGTAAAAAATCGAACCATTTAACCCATGATTATGAGCAAGTGCATAAATATATTCCTGAAAGAGTAGCGGATATAGGAAGTGTTGTTGCCGAGATCTATCCTTTTCTAAATATCCTTGTAATTCTTCCATTGACTTACATTTTTTTTACTTGAAACAGTAGGCATTTCTTGGGTTATCAAATTATACATAGTGCAATATGGTCAGAACAAGGTATGTATTATGTACAAAAAAATATATATACCCCGGAAACAGAAAGTCCAATCAACAGATCTTTTTCCTCTCCCCTTCTATCTAATGGGTTTATCCTCGTTATAATTACTAGAGGTTCAAAAATCTTTTATTTTTGCAACCCGATCGCTCTTTTGACTTTGGAACAAATTCTTTTTGTCAGTATACTGTTTCTTCTACGCATTCGTTTCCAATCTATAATAGAGAATAGTTAGGATTTTTTAAAAAAGAAAAAAAAAGAATCAAAGGACCACTCACAAGAGAACCTTTTCCCGCATCAGGCACTAATTTTTTTTTAACGTCTAATTAGATCGGGTAATTATTCAAATAAAGAATAGAAGCTCGTTTCTTTTTTTTACCAGAATTGGAGCCGTAGGGCTCTATCCATTTATTCACTAAACCCAACTGTAAATGTGAATTTTTTTGTCTTCCTCCTAAAATAAAAACAAAATTTTGGAATGATCTGGTAAGGATCGACTCAAAATTCTACTAAAAAAAATAGGAATCTAATAAGAAATTAAGAAATTCCATTTTCTTCTTATTATTACGACATGCTGTTTTTTCCATCCATTACCTTTCAGGATCAGTCGCGGTTTTATAGACTCTACCAATAGTCTGGACGAATTCGTTGCTTCATCCAAATGTGTAAAAGATCATAGTCGCACTTAAAAGCCGAGTACTCTACCGTTGAGTTAGCAACCCAGATAAATATGATTTGTAGATACGATCGAAATAAAAAAAATCAATTGAATTGCACTGTACAACTACGTCAAAACATTGAACCAACAAGAAATAGAAAGGAAAGATTTTATGATCAATTCTAAACACCAAACACCAAAATAGCAAAATGAATGGATCGGATTAAAAAATAAAAAACAACGGATTCCAAATAGAAATATCAAAATTTACAGACCGCCCATTTTCTCAAAATTTTTGATTTTCGTTAAGAAAATACATCTTGTATATGTATAACAGTAAATCCGGCAAACCCATCATTTGACTGAAGTAAAGGAAAAACCAATTAGGGGTCGGAATAAAGAGATCCGCTTATCTACGATCGAATTATATTTGTTCGATACAACATTGTCAATATGAATGGAAAACAAATTCAATTAAATTAATAATTAATTAAGTATTGTATTTAAGTATTAAGTAAATCAAATAAGAATTCGTGTTGGATTGGCACAACATAAATAAGAAATTTAGATGAAAAAAAAAAATAAGGAAAAGGTAGAGAAAAAGTATGAATACAACAAGAAAAGAGCAAATTTTGAGTAACTAATTGCCCAAAATAGATACTAGTTACCTTTTCTTTTTTATTTATTAAAAGAAATTTTGTTTTTTTTTTCTTTATGAAGGTCTTTCTTTAACTTTAAATAATTCTGCCTTCCTTAAAATATCATGAACAGTTCCTGTAGGTTGAGCACCTTTTTCAAGGAAATAACGAATGGCAGGAACATTTAAATAAGTTTGATTCTGTATCGGATCGTAAAAACCCACTTTTTGAAGATCTCTTCCTTCTCTTCGGGATCGAACATCAATTGCAACGATTCGATAGATCGCTCATTGGGATAGATGTAGATAAAGAATACCCCCCCCTAGAAACGTATAGGAAGCTTTCTCCTCATACGGCTCGAGAAAAAATGATTCTAATATTTCTGTATATTCTGTATATAATGGAAAATAGATCCATAAAATCATGAAGTCGACTATAATTTGAGTCGTTTTTTGTTCTTACTTACAGATACAGAAAAAAAGAAATATCATTCGTACTCATAACTCAAGTTGGGCAATTCTGAAAAAGTGCGAAGGTAACTCTTTAGACATTTCTTGAGTCGTCTCTAACCTCTTTTGTTTGTCTCGTCTCGAATCTATTTTTCTTCTTCATTATAATAAAATTAAATAAAATTATTGAGACAATTGAAAATAGTGTTTCCTTGTTCCGGAATCCTTTCTCTTTACTTTGTAAAATCATTAGGTTTAGACATTACTTCGGTGATCCTTATTCCTTTTCAAAATGGCAGCAACATACCTTTTGTTTTTTGTTATTTCTTTCTATGAATAATACGAAAGATTAATTCCCTTGTAATATAATACACTTTTCATTTTAATCGAAAAAGTTTTACCAATTTCGACAAATTTTACTTTTTTCTTTTATTTCAAACTTGTTCGAATTTGAACCCTTCGATTTCGATATTGAGGATATATTTACAAAGTTGGTCTAACTTATTAATTGTTACTAACCCTAGATTCTTCCCCCCGATAAATGAATCAATACTTTTTGTTCGAGCTCCATTATGTACTATTCCTAGTTTACCAACCCAACACAAATTAGGTTCCTAGCAAGAACAGAACAAACTATGTCGATTCAAGAGCATCTTCATTCCTATAGAAAATGGTGGATGTAAGAATCCACAACGAATCATGTCCTTCAAGTCGCACGTTGCTTTCTACCACATCGTTTCAAACGAAGTTTTACCATAACATTCCTCTGATTAAATTTCGAACCGGTATGGAATTGATTCAATATGGAATCATGAATAGTCATTGGCTCAAATGAAACAGATTTCTAAAAAAGACGAATAAACGCGTTTACTTAAGTCTTATTTACATCTTCAACAGATTGTTTGGGATGATGAATCATAAAAAGGATCATCCCCCTTTTTTTTTCGAACACATAAATGAAAAAGTAATTAAAAAGTAAAGGCCTTTACTTAATAGAATAATAGAATAGATTTTCAATCCCGGATGGGTTTTTAATTCCGGAACAAAATCAGTTATTAACCAAATATAAGCTATTCCGATGACTCGAAAAGGTCAAAAGTCTCTCTATAATATAGATTTTTCACACTTATTCAAGTACCAAGGGTTCACAAAAATGAAGATTCAAATCGTTTTTTGTTTTCGTGAGTATGGAATATAAGAGTGTAAGATAAAAGTCGTTATTCTTTCTTTCATCTGAAAGAGAAAATCAGAATCAAGAATAAGAAGAATCTAATCTTTTCATATCCATCATATACAACGAACAATTGTTACTGGGAGTAATCATGGATATTTAAAGGATCACAGATCCTTTTGACTTAACCAAGGGAAGGGGCCACTGTTACTGAAATAGAACAATACAATAATAATACATAATATCTATTATACAGCATACAGACCCATTTTGTTTTACTTCAGATTCAAGAATCTTTCCTCCAATTCCATAAAAATGGAATATATAAATTTTCATCCATCCAATCATTACATTATATTGATTTCCAATTATTCAATTGAATAAGCTAAAATACAAAAAAAGAAAATGGGATCCAGATCAATTTATTTTTCCTATTTTTTCCTTAGAAGTTTTAAGACGAACGATGAAATGCAATTAATACAAAAAACTATGTAATCTTTAGTCTCCACATAAAGTGTGGAATTGGGATACACCATTTATTTTCTTTAGGCTTTTCTTGGGGAATGGAATAGAAAAAAGACCTTTTTTTTCTATTTCAATTCAGAATGCACCATGTGCGAATTCCCATTTCACGGGTATGGAACACAAGGTTTCCCTAAGTAACTAACTTCAATATGAATATGAGTATGAGCATACTCTGAATGGGAATGATCCACCCCCAATTCTTTTTTGAATTAAGAATTCAAAGAAATGTCTTTATTTCTACCCGTACATTGAATTCAGAACAAAGAAGGGGTTGGGTCACACATTATATATATCCAATATCCAAGCAAGATTAAACAGAAAATTGTTAAAGAGAAGAATCTTTCGTTTCTGATGGAGACGATCTGGGACGGAAGGATTCGAACCTCCGAATAGCGGGACCAAAACCCGTTGCCTTACCACTTGGCCACGCCCCATTTAGATTTATATTCGACACTAATAAAGACTAATATTGGTATTGGTCATTCGTCAATCCCAGCCCAAATACATATGAAATACATTGTTGCTAGGATTCAACACATGTAAATATAGAATCACAAAAAATTATTGATCATTACATAAAATTCAATTAAGATATTGTATGAAACTATAATTCCTTGTATTCTCATTTGAGAATGAAAGGAAAGATTTTTGATTTGGGAGAGTTCGAAGAAAAAGAAGGATTTTTTGACCCGCCTTTTTATTTTTCCTTCATAAAAAGAACTCAACCAAAATCAAATTTTCTAATCTACAAGAATGAAATGTTTGTTATGCTTAATATCTTTAGTTTAATCTGTATCTGTCTTAATTCCACCCTTTATTCGAGTAGTTTTTTCTTCGCTAAATTGCCCGAGGCTTATGCCTTTTTCAATCCAATCGTAGATGTTATGCCTGTCATACCTGTACTATTTTTTCTATTAGCTTTTGTTTGGCAAGCTGCTGTAAGTTTTCGATAAAATTTTGAATACTCTGCAAAATTCATGATTTATTCGAAAAAAAAATTCTAAAATAAAAATTGATAAGATCAGATAAGTTTTACATTATGAACCCCCGATTCAAAAATAGAAATTCTTGTATATTGAATTGAATGACCGCGGTGATAAATTTGGATCAACTTATTTCCTCGTTCTGACATTCCAGTAAATAAGTACTTTCTAAGAACCCACAATACCCAATAACGGATATGGCCAAACATTTTTGGTAATGAAGGAATCAGAACCTTTCTTTTCTTATTACCTTATTACAAAGTAGAAAGAAATTTGTTGAAAATTACTTTTTTTTTCAAGATTCAAGAAAAGACGTCATTTTTGGGGTGTTATGCCAAAATAACGTATGTGATAAAAAATAGGCAATCTATTTCCTTTTTCCAAAAAAAATAATCTGGAGATTGTGTAATGCTTACTCTCAAACTCTTCGTTTACACAGTAGTGATATTTTTTGTTTCTCTCTTCATCTTCGGATTCTTATCTAACGATCCGGGCCGTAATCCTGGACGTGAGGAATAAAAAATGTTGAGTTTTCTTTATTTTTTTTTTTTTTTATTCCATACATTTAACATTTACCTATGATGAAAAAAGAAAAGTATCCCATTTTTCAAATTTGAAAGTCTGAAGTGATCAGAGGGAACGGAGAGAGAGGGATTCGAACCCTCGGTACAAATAACTCGTACAACGGATTAGCAATCTGCCGCTTTAGTCCACTCAGCCATCTCTCCCAATTCAAAATTGAATTTTTTTTTATGTGATGTGAAGTAAAAAGATTGAAACAAAAAAAACCTCGTTTTCTTTTTTTAATTATTTTATTAGTAATAATTTATTATAAGATAGGATAAAGTAACGATAATAATCTAAAAAGAATAGAAATAATATATTAAAATAATATATGAAAAACAAATTTTAAATTATATATTAAAATGGATAAGATATCTACGAATTGGATCAGTAATTCAATTTAGATAATGATTCGAAACAGAGATCTTATCCCCAATAGAATAGATATAGACGGAATCCCTTACTTCATTTCTTTGATTTTGTAAGAAAGGTTCATTCCCCCGGCCTGTTTAAGTACTGGCCGGGCCATTACATTATTTCTTTTTTTGTTCTGATAAATCATTTCATAGATCAAACAATTTAATTATGTATGATTTGATATCAAATCAAAAATTCTTGGTTGTTATTGAAGCAACAAAGAAAATGTCTATCCCCAGTCCTATGATAGAAGTGCCATTTCTTAGTAGTTAGTATTATTAATACTATACTAATAATAAGAATACTATTAATACTATAGAATATAAAAGAATATGAAAGAATATTTTTCACATTCTTATTAAGTATATAAATATAAGTATTTTTTTCTCAATTTACTTAATTACTAACCGGAAAAGAACACATACATATAACAAATAATATTAAACAATATCAAAAATGAAACACACATCATATATAACATAACTCATTTACTTGTTCAAAGGACAAGCTTTATTTTATTTGAACATTTGAAATCCAATTGATCCGATTGATCCCAATTCAAATTCATAGGATCTGGCAGTTGAAGGGGAAGTTGAAAACGAAAAACAAAATGCGGAATTCATCATTTTTATGGTCCAGCTTTAATAAATCCCTGGATTCGGAATGTCAGTAATGACTTCCAGCAAATGAAAAGGATGACTTTTCATTTTATTTAATTTAATTATAAATTATATTTAAATTTAATTAATTATTTTAATTAATTATATATATATTTAATTTGATTATATATTGTATATATATATAAATTATATTTCATTATATTATGAATTAGGATCAAGTATGATCAAGTCAAGTTTTATTTAAATAAGCTGCTTTCTATTCTTCGCCTATTTTTTTCAAGTACCTCCAGCGGGACGAAGTGCCAACACTAGAATTTTCATGAGTCTGATGCTATCTTAATTGTATCTCATTCCTTTGTTCGACAAAAGGTTCATTCATATATAATAATGGAGATATGTAGCGGGTATAGTTTAGTGGTAAAAGTGCGATTCGTTCGATTAATAACTTAAATAGTTAAGGGATCTTTCGGTTTTTTCCTATTCCGATCAAGATCAAAAAAAAACTTTATTTCTTAAATTTAAAAGGTTTAATCCTTTTTCCCTCAATAGCATATTTGAGGAAGACTATACATTCTCACGATTTATATCCAAGGGTCAATTCGAAATTGAATACAAAATGGGATTATGGAATCGCGAAGCATAATTTTTTTTATTTCAATGGGATCAAAT